TTTCGCTACATAAAAAACACCTACTTTGACGGGACTGTCAGAAATGAAATGTCACAATATTTTTTTGACATAAAATACTAATAAAGTATAGAGAAATAAAATAATAAAAAAATTGATACACAAGAGAAATAGAAGAAAATATAAGAAGAAATACGACCTCCCCCCACATATTTGATACTTTCGCCTACAAAGAAACTCATAATACCAATCCCATTCGCAATTCCATCAATTATTCGTCTATCAAAAAAATGAGTTAATTGAGCCAATCCTCGTATCGCCCCAGTAAAAGATATTGTATAAAAAGCATCTATATAAGCACGACTATATGACCAATCATATAGGCCGTTTATAATTTTGTCCCAACAACTACGCTTCGGGCCTATTTTAAGAAATGAATTAATTAAGTAGAAATTTTTGAAAGAAGAATAAATGGGTTTATATAAAAAGGACGCCAAAAATATTCCAAAACAAGCTATACTTACTGAAAAAGTTGCATCTTTCAAAAACTCATACCAATTCGGGGAATTCCTTAACTTTTGGTGTAAAAGATTAATAGACGGAGCTAACCATTTGGATAATATATCCAAACCCGTTCCTTCTTGATTAAAAGGAATTCCTAGAATTCCAACAAACAACGTAAATAGGACTAATACAAATAACGGAAATAACATAGTATTGTCCGATTCATAAGGATAAGAAAAAGATTTTTTATTATCTTTATGAACAATATTAAAAAAAAACTGTCGTCCACTATTTTTTAGTACATTATCATCACTTCGATATCTCTTTTTGGAAAAAAAAGAAGAACTTTCATTATTATTCACATTATTATTTATTCGTAATAAATCAAAATTTTTGTTAATTCGTTTTGAACACCTCTTACCCCATAGAGATATCGAATATAAAGAGATATTTTTATTTCCAGTGTAATTTTGAAAATTAACATTTAAATGCCCTTCAAAAGTAAGTAAATAGATCCTAAACATATAAAAGGCGGTTAATCCTGCTGTGGCCCAAGCTAGTATTGCGAAAATCGGCGAATATAACCAACTATCATTAAGAATTTCATCTTTTGACCAAAAGCAAGCAAGGGGCGGAATACCACAAAGAGAAAGTGTACCTAATAAAAATGAGGTTTTGGTAATTGGTACATACTTTGTTAAACCGCCCATAAAAACCATATTCTGACTTTTATCTGGAGAATAGCCAACAATTGTTTCCATCGAATGAATAATGGATCCAGACCCTAAAAATAATAATGCTTTGGAATAAGCATGAGTAATCAAATGAAATAAAGCACTTCGGTAAGACCCTATTCCTAAAGCTAACATCATATAACCCAACTGAGACATTGTCGAATAGGCTAAACCCTTTTTAATGTCTTTTTGAGCAAGAGCTAAAGTAGCTCCTAATAAGACGGTGATTATTCCTATCAACGAGATAAAATTCATTATATAGGGTATAACTATGAAAAGAGGAATAAGGCGAGCTACAAGAAAAACTCCCGCTGCTACCATGGTAGCAGCATGTATCAGAGCCGAAATAGGAGTGGGTCCCTCCATAGCATCAGGTAACCATACATGAAGGGGAAATTGTGCAGATTTGGCGACTGCACCGGCAAATAATAGAGTAGCACACAAAGTAACAAAAGGAGAATTGACTTGATGATTATAATTCAAGTTATTGAATATTTCGAATAAATCCCGAAATTCAAAACTACCTGTTATCCAATAAAAACCTAAAATTCCTAATAATAAACCAAAATCCCCTATACGATTAGTTACAAACGCTTTTTGACAAGCATTTGCGGCAGGAGGTCGTGTGAACCAAAACCCTATTAATAGATAGGAACACATTCCAACCAATTCCCAAAAAATATAAATTTGTATCAAATTTGAACTAGTCACTAATCCCAACATCGAAGTACTGAAAAAACTCATATAAGCAAAAAATCTCAAGTATCCTTGATCGTGGGCCATATAATTATCACTATAAATAAGAACCATAATTCCAACAGTAGTGATTAACAGTAACATAATAGAAGTAAGTGGATCAATCAAGTAGCCGAATTCGAAAGAAAAATCATTATCAAGGGTCCAAGACCATACATATTGATAGATAGAATTGCTATTTATTTGTTGAATAGACAGATTAGCTGAAAAAATCATGACTATACTTAACAATAAAATACTCGGAAAGGCCCACATACGACGAAGATTTTTTGTTGCTGTCGGAAAAAGAAGAAGTCCCACCCCTATTAGCATAGGAACCGGAAGTGGAACGAAAGGTATAATCCATGCGTATTGATATGTCTGTTCCATAAAAAAGTTTTATAATTCTTAATTAATATTTTTTGTTTCCGATTCAATGTACTTTAAAAAAAGGAGTGAATAAAAAAACGAAGATATGCACTAACTTAAATATAATTTTTTCTTTTTAACTTATTCTTTCTGAGTTTCTGCTAAATACTTCAAATATTGAAATAAAGAAGTTCTAATTGGTCAAATGAAAGAAAGAACCAAATTACTAGTTTTTTTGGAATTTGAAAATTCTAGTCAAATTGGACATATTTTTCACCCATCTTATCTACTCCTTTAGTTTTTAGTTTAGATTTTTTGGACCAATAGATGTCTTTCACATCCAGCTATACCAATGAGTCATTTCTTAATTTTTATTTAAATGGCAGTTCCCAAAAAACGTACTTCTGCATCAAAAAAGCGTATTCGTAAAAACTTTTGGAAAAAGAGGGGTTATTGGACAGCGTTAAGGGCGTTTTCCTTAGGGAAATCTCTTTCTACCGGTAATTCTAAAAGTTTTTTGAGCGACAAACAAATAAAATAAGTAATAAAACATAACAGGTCGGAATAATCTACACTGGTCTGACTCGATTTTTGAGTTATTTCAGGTCGAAAATCCAACTCTCTAATTCCATTTCCTATTGAGTCACTCAATAGGAAATGGAATGCGTTCCGCTTTTAAAATTTAAATATAATATTATAGAATAAATATATAGAATAAGAATTCTTCTATTCCGAATCGAAAAAAAAAAAGAATGCTTGCTTTTTTTTTAGTATATTTCCTAATATACAAGCATTCTTTTCCCCACCAACCTATTTGATTTGGAATAGAATGAATTATAGGGTTTTCTTTTTTGTACAACTTTTTGACTTTTCTAAATTACTATTTTCTCAATTCCTATATAGACCCCACCTACATCTCGCTATCAATCCACGCAAAACACTTAGTGAAGATGTTCTGGATAAAAGACGTGTCAATTTTTAATGATTCAAAATAGGTTCTTTTTTTTGGGGGGGTGGTTCTACCCCTTAATTCATAGTAGGACTATCTAGTTTTACAAGAGTTCAACACAATAAACCCTAGCTAAAACTCAAATAATGAACGTTCAAAGACCTAGTTGAACGGATTTTTATTCATCAATTTTTATCTTTCCTAAAAAAATATTACACCCAATTGAATTCTAAAATCTAGACGATTGATGAGCCACGGGCTATTATGAATTCAAGACAAGCCGCTATGGTGAAATTGGTAGACACGCTGCTCTTAGGAAGCAGTGCTAGAGCATCTCGGTTCGAGTCCGAGTGGCGGCATGTGATTTACTAAAAAAAGTAAACGGATTCTATAAATGAAAATGAATTCAGTTCCCTATTTTGTTCTTATTTTATAATTTAGAAATTTCTTTTTTATTTATTTTTATGATATTTTCAACCTTAGAGCATATATTAACTCATATTTCTTTTTCGATCGTTTCAATAATAATTACAATTCATTTGATAACCTTTTTAGTCGATGAACTCGTAAAACTATATGATTCGTCTGAAAAAGGCATGATAATAACTTTTATCTGTATAACAGGATTCTTAATTACTCGTTGGATTTATTCGGGACATTTTCCAATAAGTGATTTATATGAATCGTTAATCTTTCTTTCATGGAGTTTTTCCCTTATTCATATAGTTCCGCATTTCAAAAAAAAAAAAATCTGCTAAGCACAATAATAGGCCCAAGTGCTATTTTTACGCAGGGCTTTGCTACTTCAGGTCTTTTAACTGAAATACGCGAATCCCAAATATTAGTACCCGCTCTTCAATCTGAGTGGCTAATAATGCACGTAAGTATGATGATATTAGGCTACGCAGCCCTTTTATGTGGATCATTATTATCAGTATCTCTTCTAGTCATTACAGTAAAAAAAAAGAGAAAGTTTTTTTATACGAGTAATCATTTTTTAAATAAGTCGTTTTTTTTTGGTGAGATCAAATATATGAATGAACGGAGTAATTTTTTTCAAAATACTTCGTTTTTTTCTCCAAGAAATTATTACAGATCACAATTAATTCAACAGTTGGATTATTGGAGTTATCGGGTTATTAGTCTAGGGTTTATCTTTTTAACCACAGGAATTCTTTCGGGAGCGGTGTGGGCTAACGAAGCATGGGGATCCTACTGGAGTTGGGACCCAAAAGAAACTTGGGCTTTTATTACTTGGATCGTATTCGCGATTTATTTACATATTCGAACAAATATAAAGTGGAAGGGTACAAATTCGGCAATTGTGGCGTCTATTGGATTTCTTATAATTTGGATATGCTATTTTGGAGTCAATCTATTAGGAATAGGACTACATAGTTATGGTTCATTTACATTATAATTGAATTAAAAAAAAAAGGGTCCAGAAATAGAAAAGTGTATATCGCATATTATCATATAAAAAAACTTTGTGTGAACTGACGAGAACCCGGCGAATTACTAGAATATTCTAGTAATTCGCCGGGTTCTCGTCAGTTCACATTCATTATTCATTTTTTACTTATACATAAAAGAAAAAGGCTACTTTATATAACGAACATTTTTGTTATTGTTTCTTACGAATAATAACTAGTTATAAAAAGAATTAGATAGAATAACTTCAACCTTTTCAACTGATAGTGAAAGAAGGAAATCGGGGTACATGCCAATACCCAGTAGGGGTAAAAAAATAGAGATCAAAAGAAATAACTCCCGCGGCCCAGAATCATAAAAATAAGAGTTTGAAATATTAAATATCTTGTATCCATAGAACATCCGGCGTAACATAGATAATAAATAAATAGGAGTTAATATCATTCCAATTGCCATTACAAAAGAAATTAGAGCTTTTGTCATTAAAAGATATTTTTGGCTAGTAATTAGCCCCAAAAAGACTATAAATTCGGCAACAAAACCACTCATACCCGGTAATGCAAGGGAGGCCATCGAAAAGCTACTGAACATCGTGAATATTTTTGGCATTGGGATAGCTATTCCACCCATTTCGTCAAGAGAAACAAGCCGTATTCTATCATAAGTCGTTCCGGCCAAGAAAAAAAGTGCAGCGCCGATAAACCCATGAGAGATTATTTGTAAAAGGGCTCCGTTGAGCCCCATATCAGTGATAGAACCTATTCCTATAATTATGAAACCCATATGAGATACGGAAGAATAGGCTATTCGTTTTTTTAAATTCCGCTGGCCGAGAGATGTTGAAGCTGCATAGATTATTTGTGTTGCGCCTATTATTAGCAACCAGGGGGAAAATATAGAATGAGCATGGGGGAATAATTCCATATTGATTCGAACTAATCCATACGCCCCCATTTTTAATAAGATTCCGGCTAAAAGCATACAAGTACTATAATGCGCCTCTCCATGGGTATCTGGTAACCATGTATGTAGGGGTATGATTGGTAATTTGACAGCAAAAGCAATAAAAAATCCAATATAAAATATTATTTCCAAGGCCAGGGGATAGCACTGATTGGCTAATATTTCAAAAGTAAATGTTGGTTCAGTCGAACCATATAAACCAATGGCCAGAACTCCCATTAAAAGAAAAACGGAGCCCCCCGCCGTGTACAAAATAAATTTTGTAGCCGAGTACAGACGTTTTTTTCCTCCCCACATGGATACAAGTAGATAAACGGGAATTAATTCTAACTCCCACATGAGGAAAAAAAGTAAAAGGTCCCGAGAAGAAAATAATCCTATTTGCCCGCTGTACATTGCTAACATCAGAAAAAAAAATAATCGAGAATCCCTAGTAACTGGCCAAGCCGCTAAAGTAGCTAAAGTAGTGATGAATCCCGTGAGTAAAGTGGGTCCTATAGAGAGCCCGTCTATTCCCAATCTCCAATGGAAATCAAAAAAACGGATCCATTTATAATCTTCCACTAGTTGGATTAACGAATCATCCGCTTGGAAATGATAGCAGAAGGTATAAGTCGTTAGAATAAGTTCTAAAATACATATACATGTAGTATACCAGCGGATTAATCTATTTCCTCTCTGTGGAAGAAAGAAAATTAAGGAACCCGCAACTATTGGTAAAACTACAATTAATGTTAAGCAAGGAAATTGGTTCGTGGTAAAGACAAGATATACTTGGGCCAGAAAAACCGGTGCCCAAAATATTTGAATTTGAGCACGGGTTTTGCCGGTAAAAAAATGGATTCAAGTAGAGTTTTATGGAACGTATCAATAAGCTAGACCCATACTGCGAGTTGTTTCATGCCATAAATAAACCCGAACGCTCAAGAAATCCGTTGGACAGGCCGATTCACATCTCTTACAACCAACACAGTCCTCGGTCCTTGGAGCAGAAGCAATTTGTTTAGCTTTACATCCGTCCCAAGGTATCATTTCTAATACATCGGTGGGGCACGCCCGGACACATTGAGTACATCCTATACACGTATCATAAATCTTTACTGAATGTGACATTGGATCTATACATTTTTGAACGTCATAAGTTTTCGGTCTAGTAAACTAATTTATAAATGAATCCTATATTTAGATACCAGACGAATCAATAAGTGATCATAATCAATCTACTTCCCAATTGGTTTATGCGCGAGGGCCAGAATACTTTGATTTTTTATATTTTTGCAACCACGATCATACCTTACCCTGTACCAAAATTGCCGATTTGAACTTCTTTATAAATATTTTAATTTCCATTTTTTATATTAAAATTAATACTATTTATTCAACAAGTTGGATTGGTTAATACGAGTTGATTTTCTGTTACGATAAATTGATGAAACAATAGCCAGTCCAATAGCAGCCTCCGCGGCTGCAATAGCTATAACAAAAATGGAGAAAATATCCCCC